TGGCCTTTACGTAAGGATTATATTGCCCCTAATTTTTATGAAATACAAGATGCTCATTGAATAATCAGAAACTAATCTTCACTTCTACAACTCCAGATATTCAAAGAATTTTTGTACATTCTCTTCGAGATCAAACATAGTAATTGAAGTTTCATTCACATATTATTTTTTTTTTTTAGTTATTGGGTGGGCTAAATAAAATAAATACTAAAAAAAAAAAAATTAGAGGATTCATTGAGATTCTCAAATTTTGAAGATACTTTTTCGAATGAGCCGAGCCACTAGGATGAAACTAAAAGAGTTCCGCATTATGAACTATGTACCGCGCACATCACTTAGATGGGCTATAGAAAGTAACATAGGAGGAAATGAAGAAATAGAATCTGAAAAAAATATAGAAGGAAATGAAAGAGGATCATATTCTATTTGTACTGTATCTGAAATGAACTTTGGCTATTCCCATCCTTCAACTCCTCTAGACTATACTTTTTCTCTTTCAACTAACTAATTTAGCCTTTCGAATATGTATAAAGTATTAACGTTTTTTTTGAACAAAAGGAGACACAGTATGGACAAATAAAAAAACAAGAGGAAACAAAATGGAATTCTTTTGTATACTTTATATACATATGATATATATAAGGGGTATATCTCCGACATTTAGATGGATAAATATGTATCACGATTTATACTATTAATGAATATGTATGTCGACCCATATCAATTAATTTTTAGAATATATACTCATACAAATTACTCATGTGCCAGGAACCAGATTTGAACTGGTGACACGAGGATTTTCAGTCCTCTGCTCTACCAGCTGAGCTATCCCGACCATTCACGACGCATCATCCTCATTTTATTTTAATATAGGACTTGGGTCTATGTCAATTAGTCAATTAGAAAAACGAAAAAGTATTACAAAGTATTATACAGGATCTAATAGAATTTCTTGGATCTTCAAAAATAAATTTTCAAAGTTTCAGTACAGTACAAGTAATGATATGTATTGTTAATTATTCAAATTTAATGGATTCCTTGCTCAAATCATTTGTACTGTACGCGTATCATATATATCACACACAAGTCTTGTGATAAGAAAAAAATTTTCGCTCAGATCCATTTGTGAAAGAAAAGAGTAGAATGAGAATGAATGATAAATATAACGAATTTTTATTTGAATCGCTAACAAAATGATAAAATGAAAATAAATAATTAGGGAGTCAACCGGGTCGTTTTGGGGATAGAGGGACTTGAACCCTCACGATTTCTAAAGTCGACGGATTTTCCTCTTACTATAAATTTCATTGTTGTCGATATTAACATGTATAATGGGACTCTATCTTTATTCTCGTCCGATTAATCAATTATTAAAAAGATCTATCAGACTACGGTGGAGTGAATGGTTTGATCAATGAATATTCTATTCTTTTTTCAATTTTTAATCGATTCACAACAAGTCTTTCATTTTTCATATAAATATAAAAAAATACAGATTTGGGTCGTCATTAATCATTTTGAGATAGTATTTCAGTAATATACGTATGTATATAGGTTTATCCTTCATCCTTGCTGAAGTTTCGATGGAAGGATTCCTTTACTAACACAATGCAGCCAACTCCATTTGTTAGAACAGCTTCCATTGAGTCTCTGCACCTATCCTTTTTTATTTTCGGTTTATGAAACCCTTGTTTATTTTCATAAAACAGGATTTGGCTCAGGATTGCCCATTTTTAATTCCAGGGTTTCTCTGAATTTGAAAGTTCTCACTTGGTAGGTTTCCATACCAAGGCTCAATCCAATTAAGTCCGTAGCGTCTACCAATTTCGCCATATCCCCTCTTTTTTTTGATGTGATTAAGATCACATCATGATGCCGCCCCCCCCCTTTTCTTTCATTTCTATTATGCTGGACCGGTTGAATTCATTAGATACCGGTTCCTATATTGAAAAGTTTTTTCTACTATTTGATTTCTTGTATATTTTCTTTCATCTCTATCGGAGACCCGTATTTGGTCCAATCAGAAATGATTCTATCATTTCTATATCATCAATTCAATATAGATCGCATAACATATATATTATAGTATAATATATATTTATTATACTTATATATGCCCCTATTTCTACCGTTTTTAGCGTGAAATTTTAAATACTTGAACGGTCGATTCTTTTTTTTTTTTTTTTTTCGTCTTAGCTTTCACCTTTCCGAATGAAACCAGAGGAGTGTTTCATTATGATCTGGATTGCGCTTTTATCTTTCATGTTATTCTTAGGGCAGGCCTTCTATAACATAACAAAAAAAAACATTATAACATAACAAAAAAACGAAAAGGAAGATTTGAGTATTATTAATTTTAAATTCAATTAATAGCCATAACTAAAACTAATAAAATGGCTATAACTAACCATTCCGTTAATTTAGAATTAGAAGAGAATTCAAAATAAAATTATTTATTAATTAAATATGAAATTATTTCGAATTATATATAATAAATAAT